ACATGTACGAGCTCCCTCTAATGGAAAAATAAAATTTGATGAGTATTTGGTTCATCCCACACGTACCCGTCATGGGCATCCTGCTTTTCTATGTTTTATAGACTTGTATGTAACTATTGAGAGTCGAGATATTATACATAATGTTAATATTCCAACAAAAAGTTTGATTTTAGTTCAAAATAATCAATATGTAGAATCGGAACAAGTGATTGCCGAGATTCGTGCCGGAACGTCCACTTTTCGTTTTAAGGAGAGGGTTCTAAAACATATTTATTCTGAGTCAGAAGGAGAAATGCACTGGAGTACTGATGTGCATCATGCGCCCGAATATCCGTATAGTAATGTTCATCTAGTACCAAAAACAAGTCATTTATGGATATTAGCAGGAGGTCTATGCAGATCCAGTATAGTGTCTTTTTCACTCCACAAGGATCAAGATCAAATGAATTCTAATTCTTTTTCTGTAGAAGAAAGAAATATCTTTGATTTGACTAATGATCAAGTAAGACATAAATTTTTTGGTAAAAGTAAAAAGGATGGGCAAATTTTTGAGTATTCAGAACCTTATCGAATCATATCCAATGGTCATTGGAATCTCATAGATCCCTCTATTTGTCAAGAGAATTCCGATGATTCCTTGGCGAAAAAGCGAAGAAATAGATTCGTGATTCCCTTACAATGTGATCAAGAACGAGAAAAGAAACTAATACCATCTTTTTGTATTTCTATTAAAATACCTATAAATGGTATTTTACGTAAAAATAGTATTCTTGCTTATTTTGATGATCCGCGATATAGAATAAGCAGTTCGGGAATTACTAAATATGGGATTGTCGAAGTAGATTCAATCGTAAAAAAAGAGAATTTGATTGAGTATCGAGGAGCAAAAGAATTTAGTCCGAAATACCAAATGCAAATGAGAGTAGATCGATTTTTTTTCATTCCCGAGGAAGTGCATATCTTCCCCGTATCTTCGCCCATAATGGTCCGAAACAATAGTATCGTTGGAGTAGATACACGACTTGCTTTAAATATAAATACAAGAAGCCAAGTAGGTGGATTAGTCCGAGTGGAGAGAAAAAAAAGGAGTATTGAACTGCAAATTTTTTCTGGAGATATTCATTTTCCTGGAGAGGCGGATAAAATATCTAGGCACGGCGGCATTTTGATACCACCAGGAATGGAAAATAAAAATTCTAAGGGATCAAAAAAATTGAAAAATTGGATCTATGTTCAACGGATCACACCTATAAAAAAAAAGAATTTTGTTTTGGTTCGGCCCGTAGTCCCATATGAAATATCCGATGGGATAAATTTAGCAACACTTTTTCCTCAGGATCTCTTGCAGGAAAAGGATAATGTACAACTTCGAATTGTCAATTATATACTTTATGGAAATAGCAAGTCAATTCGAGGAATTTCTCACACAAGTATTCAATTAGTTCGGGCTTGCTTAGTATTGAATTGGGACCAAGAAAAAAGGGGTTTTATAAAAGAAGAGGTTCATGCTTCCTTTGTTGAAATAAGGGCAAATGATCTGCTTCGTGATTTCATCAGAATTGAGTTAGTAAAGTCCACTATTTCTTATACCGTAAAAAAGTATGATACGTCAAGTTCAGGATTGATTTACAATATTGGATTAGATCGTACCAATATAAATCCTTTTAATTCCAAGGCAAAGACTCAATCATTTCCCCAACATCAGGGAACTCTTGGTACGTTGTTGAATCGAAATAAGGAATGCCAATCTTTCCGAATTTTGTCATCATCCAATTGTTCTCGAATTGGCCCCTTTAATACTTCGAGATATAATAATGCGACAAAAGAATTGGATCCCATGAATCCAATTAGGGATTTGTTGGGTCCCTTAGGTACTACTGTATTTAAAATAGCGAATCCTTGTTTATCTTACTATTTAATAACTTATAATCAAATCTTTTTAAAGAACTATTTGTTACTTGACAATTTTCAACAGACTTTCCAAGTACTTCAATTTCAATACTGTTTCCTAGATGAAAATAGTAGGATTTATAATCCCGATCCGTGTAGTAACATCATTTGGAATTTATTCCATTTTAATTGGTGTTTTCTCCATCACGATTATTGTGAAGAGGCATGGACAATAATTAGCCTTGGCCTATTTCTTTGTGCAAATTTATGTCTATTGAAATACGGATCACGCATAAAAAAATCTGGTAAAATTTTCATTGTTCATGTTGACTCTTTAGTTATAAGATCAGCTAAGCCCTATTTGGTCACTCCGGGAGCAACTGTTCATGGCCATTATGGGAAAACCTTTTATGAAAGAGATACATTAATTACATTTATATATGAAAAATCGAGATCCGGCGATATCACGCAAGGTCTTCCAAAAGTGGAACAAATCTTAGAAGTTCGTTCAATTGATTCAATATCGATGAACCTCAAAAAGAGAGTTGAAGGTTGGGACGAACGTAGCCGAAGGCTTCTTGGGATACCCTGGGGATTCTTGATTGGAGCTGAACTAACCATAGCACAAAGTCGTATCTCTTTGGTTAATAAGATCCAAAAGGTTTATCGATCCCAGGGGGTACAGATCCATAATAGACATATAGAGATTATTGTACGTCAAGTAACATCAAAAGTGTTGGTTTCAGAAGATGGAATGTCTAATGTGTTTTCACCTAGGGAACTGATTGGATTGTTGCGAGCAGAGCGAGCAGGGCGTGTTTTGGACGAAGCGATCTGTTATCGGGCAATCTTATTGGGAATAACGAAGTCATCTCTGAATACTCAAAGTTTCATATCCGAAGCGAGTTTTCAAGAAACTGCTCGAGTTTTAGCAAAAGCTGCTCTACGAGGTCGTATTGATTGGTTGAAAGGGCTGAAAGAGAACGTTGTTCTGGGGGGGATTATACCGGTTGGTACTGGATTCAAAAAATTAGTACATCGTTCAAAGCAAGATAAAAACATTCATTTGAAAATAAAAAGGAAGAATCTATTCGAATTGGAGATGAGAGATATTTTGTTACACTATAGAGAATTTTGAGAATTTTCTTTGTTCTTGCGTCCCGAACTATTTCCATGGGACATCAGACCAATCATTTACATGATACATGATTTAGTAATTCCTAACAAGAGGTTCATTCTTTTTACTTGAATTCTCTGGTCCGATTATGGATTTGGTAATCAACGAAAAATAAAGAATGAAAAAAAAAAATTCATGATTTTGGTCGTAGATCAATGGTCAATCCTGGTATAAGGTTCCGTCGGAACAATTATTTATTTCACAGGTTACTGAATCTCTCTAAAAAAAAAAAGAGAAAGTGTGGCAAAATGGGAAGACGATATTGGAACATAAATTTGGAAGAGATGATGGAAGCAGGAGTTCATTTTGGTCATGGTACTAAGAAATGGAATCCTAGAATGGCTCCTTACATCTCTGCAAAGCGTAAAGGTATTCATATTACAAATCTTACTATAACTGCTCGTTTTTTATCAGAAGCCTGCGATTTAGTTTTTGATGCAGCAAGTATGGGAAAAAACTTCTTAATCGTTGGCACCAAAAATAAAGCAGCGGATTTAGTAGCATCAGCAGCAATAAGGGCTCGATGTCATTATGTTAATAAAAAATGGCTTGGTGGTATGTTAACAAATTGGTCTACTACAGAAACAAGACTTCAGAAGTTCAGGGACTTAAGAGCGGAACAAAAAATGGGGAAACTCGCCCGTCTCCCAAAAGGAGATGCAGCAATGTTGAAGAGAAAGTTATCCACCTTGCAAACATATCTGGGTGGGATCAAATATATGAGGGGATTGCCCGATATTGTAATTATCGTTGATCAGCAAGAAGAATATATGGTTCTTCGAGAATGTGTCATTTTGGGCATTCCGACGATTTGTTTAATCGATACAAATTGTGACCCAGATCTTGCAGATATTTCTATTCCGGCCAACGATGATGCTATAGCATCGATTCGATTGATTCTTACCAAATTAGTATCCGCAATTTTGGAGGGCCGAAATAGTTATATAAAAAAAGGTTGATTATCTTATAATTTAATAGTTAAGAAAAAGAAGAAGAAGATTAGTTCCTTTTTGTTGAACTCCATGGATTTCTTTGATTGTTTATTATTTTGGTTTGCATTTTTGAACTATGTTTTGAATATTGAATAAAAAATGATTGGTATTTTTTTTTTTATGTAATTTCTTGGTATTCTAAATATAATGTATGATTCCTATTAATAAATGAAGGTAGATGAATTGAGAAAGATATGGTTGAATCAAAATAATTCCTTTTTTAAGTTCGATTTCTATTATAGGGCAATATGAATGTTATACTATGTTCCATTAAAACACTCAAAGGGTTATACGATATGTCAGATGTAGAAGTAGGCCAACATTTATATTGGGAAATAGGAGGTTTACAAATTCATGCCCAAGTGCTTATCACTTCTTGGGTTGTAATTGCTATTTTATTAGGTTCAGCCATCATAGCTGTTCGGAATCCACAAACCATTCCGACCGACGGGCAGAATTTCTTCGAATATGTCCTTGAATTTATTCGAGACTTGAGCAAAACTCAGATTGGAGAGGAGTATGGTCCTTGGGTTCCATTTATTGGAACGATGTTCCTATTTATTTTTGTTTCTAACTGGTCAGGTGCTCTTTTACCTTGGAAAATCATAAAGTTACCTCATGGGGAGTTAGCTGCGCCCACGAATGATATAAATACTACTGTTGCTTTAGCTTTACCCACGTCAGTGGCATATTTCTATGCGGGTTTTAGCAAAAAAGGATTGGGATATTTCGGTAAATACATTCAACCAACTCCAATACTTTTACCAATTAATATCCTAGAAGATTTTACAAAGCCTTTATCTCTTAGTTTTCGACTTTTCGGGAATATATTGGCTGATGAATTAGTAGTTGTTGTTCTTGTTTCTTTAGTGCCTTCAGTAGTTCCTATACCTGTCATGTTTCTTGGATTATTTACAAGTGGTATTCAAGCTCTTATTTTTTCAACTTTGGCTGCGGCTTATATAGGTGAATCCATGGAGGGTCATCATTGACTAACTTTCGAAATAGTTTTTTAAGCTTATCCCAATTAAAGCAATGCGGGGTTCAATATAATCCACAGGGCTGGAGAAGAAAATGAAAATAGCTAATATTATCTATTGTAGTATTGTATATATGAAGAAAGATAGATGATATTGCAGAGTTTTTAAGAGAAAAAAGGATTGGGTGGGGGGGTTCTACTAGATATATGTACAGAATACGATTTAATATTAATAGAATAATAAAGTGCAGGTGGTTTACGTTATGGAAGAAAAAAAGTATATGTTATTTACTAGTTAGATAGGAATTATCCCTATCTCTTTTTTTCTAACTCACTTCATTTAGAATTTCTATAGATTCAAATATCAGTCCTTTTTCGATTTTTTCTGTGATTGTTAATTGAATGAAAGAATATAAGAGTTTCTAAACAAGAAAACACAATGGCTAAAACCGTATGGATCTATTTACATAAAACTCCATCATGGGTAGAAAGAAAGGAAAAACAGTATATGGAAGTAGTTCTTAAAATTAAGTAATATTCTGTTGGAGTTTTTAGCTACTTCGACCCGATAGATTTTAGTGATAAGTATCAATAAAAAAAAAGAAGTAAGTAAAAAGGTAGTATAGTAAAGTAAATAGTATAAAGTAGAAAAAGAAGTGGATAAAGATTAAGTAGTAATTCATTGGTTGGTTGTATCATTAACCATTTCTTTTTTTTTTTTGCGAGGAAATTACCATGAATCCACTTATTTCTGCTGCTTCCGTTATTGCTGCTGGATTGGCTGTGGGGCTTGCTTCTATTGGACCTGGGGTTGGTCAAGGTACTGCTGCGGGCCAAGCTGTAGAAGGTATTGCGAGACAACCAGAAGCAGAGGGTAAAATACGAGGTACTTTATTGCTTAGTCTGGCTTTTATGGAAGCTTTAACAATTTATGGACTGGTCGTGGCATTAGCTCTTTTATTTGCAAATCCTTTTGTTTAATTTTCTCGTAGAATCAAAATGTAAAAAAAGGGGGACCTATCTTTTTTCTTATTTTATTAACTGGGAGTTTCCCTTTGCTCCTTCTCATTTTACTCCTATAACTATTTATTTTTGTTTGTCGAAACAATACTTTGGGAGGAACTGATTTGAGGATAAGGAATTAGCGGATCCACTCGCTTTCTTCCCTTTCGTTCTTAGTTTAGTAAAATTCCATTAAAAATAAGAAATGGAACAAAAAAATCGATAAAAAAAGGGGGGAGGCGAGTGGAGTGATACAAAAAGAACTCTGTTCTTTGTTAGTCCTATCTATAAGAGGAGAGCATATGAAAAATCTAACCGATTCCTTTGTTTCCGTGGGGCACTGGCCATCCGCTGGGAGTTTCGAGTTTAATACCGATATTTTAGCAACAAATCCAATAAATCTAAGCGTTGTGCTGGGTATATTGATTTTTTTTGGAAAGGGAGTGTGTGCGAGTTGTGTATTTCAAGAATAGGTTGGATTTCGCCGGCTGCACTTTCTTTAGATTTATGTATTCTTTTTTTTTTATTTGCGTAAATAGGAAAAAGGGTGCACAATCTCGACGAATTACTTCGTAATTGGATTTTATTCAGAAATCATATCTAAGAACCATAGCATTTCGTGACTAATTGGTAAATGAACTTTGATTCTCTATCAACCAATAATGTTGAGGTCTTTTACATGGTTAAAGATAAATTGTTTGAAGTCCAGGCACAGCATACCGTGGTACTCTTTCTACCGCTACATTAGTACCGAAATACCGCAAATAAAAAAAAAAAAAAAAAAAAAATGAGAAAAAAAGAAATAATTGGGAATTTCTCCGATGTATAACACTCATATGGATAAATTTATTTGAACCATTTACAGGTATAGGAAAGATGGGTATATTCCCCCACCCCTTTTTTTATCCACTGCCAAATCGACGACCTATATATTGTAGAAAAAAGAGAAATTTTTTTAATTTTTTGGATGAAAAAAAAAAAAGTTTGTGAATAAAAAACAAATAAAGAAACAACTTTGCTGACAATTTTTTATTTTTTGTCTGGTCTGAAGAGTCCTACTATCCTAATATTCTGATGTTAGATCAGTTTCGATATCTTTGAATACGAACAGAAAAGAGAGGATAGGCTCAAGAGAGGATAGGTTCATTCCATTCAAAGATATGGGAATTTCTATCAAAGGAAAGAAACAATTGAGCGTGAGAGCCAAATGAATCAAAAGATTCATGTTTGGTTCGGGAAGAGATATGAGAGTTGTGAAATGAATGTAAAGATAATCTACTTTCATTAAATGATTTATTAGATAAGCGAAAACAAAGGATCTTGAGTACTATTCGAAATTCAGAAGAATTACGTAGAGGGGCCGCTGAACAGCTCGAAAGAGCGCGGGCTCGATTACGTAAAGTGGAAATGGAAGCAGATGAGTATAGACTGAATGGATACTCTGAGATAGAAAGAGAGAA